TCAATAAAAAAGTTGATTGGGCTTTTCATCACATGTTTATTCTCTTCATATTCATATTGAAAGAAGTTAGTTATTTAGAAAAAACTTACGTTCCGTATTGAATTCTCAACGATGTAAAATGTATCGAAATTCGAAAGAACCTATATTCTATTTCCTATCTCTTATTCCCTATTCTTTAAATGAAATAGTTCAATTATAAATTCTCTGTGGATCTCTTATTTTCTAACCAAGAGGGGGTTTTTGATGCTATAATTGAATTCAATTAAGGGGATTAAATCTCTAAGACTCTAGGGTAAAATAAAAAATAAAAAAGGGGGCAAGGATTTAATCTATACTTGTTTGGCTTTATACCTAGACAAGATAGTCAGCGTCTCGAAAAAAAAGGACCTTTATTTGATTTATGATTTTTCATTCCTATCGAATTCGGGAAGTAGGTAAAAGTTAATGAGCAGCGGAAGGTATTAAGTTCAATATCTACGTCTGTCCGAATCTTATTAATAAACAATCAAATTACATATGTAATCGATGTATTTTATTTGAACTTTATTTTTCAATAGTTCATCTTTGGCTCTAATGAATAATTGTAAATCCATGTAAAGATTGAGACAGGGGTGCTTCATCCATTTTATTCATTTTACTTTTTGATTATAGAAAGATTATTGAATCTCACATCAAATAAAATACGAAAATATATAATATATATTAATATTAATATATTATATATAATGAGGAAATGCATAGCTTATATATATTGTTATCGCTCTATTTCAGTGACAATCGTTTTTTTTTGTGAAAAAATGGGGATCTTTTCCATTTTCAAATTGAAATATTTAACATAGAATGTTTATAAGAGTGAATGTTGCTCTATCTATCTGATAGATAAGAAAACCCACTATCCTATTCTTTCATCTAATTGATAAAATCAGAATGAAAGAATAATGACTTAAATCTTCCTTTACATCAGTTTTTTTATTCTTTGATCTATCTGCTTTAATTGATTGATTATTCAATTCCAAAAGAAATAGAAATCTTTCTCTTTTATGATGATCAAACGCGGTTCGTACTGTAAAACTTTATTGAAATAATATTCAAATAAAAAATAAGAATGTCAAAGGAAGATGTAGATATTCAAAAAGAACTCGTTTATTCGTCTTATTTTTGTTTTTTTTTATGATATTTCTATTTTTTTAATAGAATATTTCTTTATTAATCTCTAATATTTTTAATTATTATTAATCAAGCATGGAGTTAAAAATAGGGGGTTAAGTTTAATTCTTGCTAAAACTTTTTCATAAAAATATCTATCTATTCTATCTATATAGAAGAAAAAAATATAGATTACTATGTAACGGATGAACCAATGATTATTCATGATTCCATAATAGAATCAATTCCATACCGGCTCCAAATTAGAGAAATGTTATGGTAAAACTTCGTTTGAAACGATGTGGTAGAAAGCAACGTGCGACTTGAAAGACATGATCCGTTGTGGATTCTTACGTCCACCATTTTATATAGGAATGGAGGTGCTCTTGGCTCGACATCGTTTGTTCTGTTCCACTATACCCTCTCTTTTTTTGTTGGGTTGTAATGTAAATAGTTCATGATGGAGCTCGAGTAGAAAATATTGATTCATTTCTCAAGTGAAAAGATCTAGGGTTAATGCCAATCAATAAATTGGAACAACTTCGTAAATATATCTTCGATATAGAAATCGAAAAGGTTCCAAGTTTCCAACCCAAAAGGAAAATTTCTTGGAATTCATAAAACTCTTTCGATACAAAGTGTATCGCGTAGGAATCAACCGTTTGTATGATTCTTTGATAGAAAGAAAATCACAAAAGGGGTATGTTGCTGCCATTTTGAGAGGATTAAGAATCACCGAAGTTATGTCTAAACCCAATGATTTAAAACAAAAAAAAAAAGATAAAGGATCCCAGAACAAGGAAACACCCTTTCAATTGTCTCAATAACTGAACCATAATAAAAACAAATCAAAAAAAATGAAATGAAACAAATGAAAAAAGGAAGGGGTTTAAAGACCACTCAATAAAAGAAATGCCTAAAGATAAAAGAAATGCCTAAAGATTTTCCTTTGAGCTATTTGAGAGTTATCCAATTTGAGTTATGAGTACGAATGGTTTTTTTTTTTCTTTTTCAGGAAGGAAGAAGAAAAAAGAACTTAATCATATTGATTTAATCATTTTATATATCCATTTGCCGTTGTAATTCTATACATAAACATAAATAAAACTTTAAATCATTTTTTCTCGAGCCGTACGAGGAGAAAACTTCCTATACGTTTCTAGGGGGGGTATTATTCATCTACATCTATCCCAATGAGCCGTCTATCGAATCGTTGCAATTGATGTTCGATCCCGAAGAGAAGGAAGAGATCTTCGGAAAGTGGGTTTTTATGATCCAATAAAGAATCAAACTTATTTAAATGTTCCTGCTATTCTATATTTCCTTGAAAAGGGTGCTCAACCTACAGAAACTG